ATAATATATATAAATAAAATAGAAAATATTCTAGTATATATATATTATTCTAGAATATTTTCTATTTATATTCTATATAAATAGAAATAATATAAATATCATTTTTTTCGTATTTTCTGCCCGTTTTTCCTTCTCTTTCCTTTAGATGAATCAAAAACTTCAGAGTCTCTCTTTTCATTTTCATGGGTCGAGTAAAGAATTCAAAATTTTCTCTTTCTTTTTTTTTTACTTTTATTTGGCAGGAAAAGAGAGAATTACCATTTTTCCTAACTTAATTAAATTCCATATACCCGAACTGCAATTTTTTCTCGCATATATTTTTCATTCCAGTGGGGAAAAAAGAATAAGAGTTGGTACATGAAATTACCATCGAATAAGACTAAATCTTATTCGATAAATAGATATTAATCCTCCTCTGGCTCTGGAATCAAAGAAAGATAGCGAAAAATTTTTATTGTGGTTTAGAATTTTCCCTTCCTTTTATGGAATATCTAGGAATAAAAAATTTAACAGGAAATATCGACAAATTGGTGCGCAGTCCAAAGAAATGAAATCAAAACGGGGTCAACCGTTCAATTCCATCTCTATCTAATTTGATTATCAGAATAGCGGATATAGTCCTGATTCAATAGGCCAGGTCCACTTACTTTTCCCTTTTTATTTGCTTCTTTTTAATCTTTCCAATGGATTTCGTTTGGAATAATTGGTGATTCAATAGACAACTTCTCTTATCATTTCTCATTATTGAGTATAATGAAAAGATGTTCAACTTTCTAATATAAGGGCGTATTATCCTTATATTAGATTAGAAAGTTGTTTCCGTTTTCCTTTAAGGAAAGCAAGAAACAGCTCGATTCTACGTTCAAATATGAATACTACGGCTCGGGTTTATGAAAAAAAAGCAAAAAGCCCCTTATCGGATTTGAACCGATGACTTACGCCTTACCATGGCGTTACTCTACCACTGAGTTAAAGGGGCCCTTTAACTAACTAACTGAATTCCTGAATGAATTACTATGTGGATAAAATCTCTCTCTCTATATTACACAATATATAATTATAGACTATACTTACTATATAATAAAGTAAATTACTAGCGGCGGGTGGCTCTTTCCGGAATGATAAAGTTGATTTACTGTCGAGTTTCGGATCAAACGATTTTTTGATCTTTTTAAACTATCACTTCAATGAACCAAGTCGACCCTCATTTTTTCTTTTATTAAATTGATGATGATCCCCATCATAACATAAAAAAAAAAAGAAGTTGAGACATGTATGTACTTACCAATTCGCTGTAGATCCACGATATTCAATTAAAAAATGTGATGTAGAAGGTCGATTTGTCTCCTTCCCCTTAACCCATAAAAAAATGTATGAAATTTTATTGATCCCCTTTATCATCCCAAATTTATCCTTTCTCAATTTTCTGGTTTACTATGGTTTACTACATAAGATAAGACATATTTCGTCTTAAAAAAAAAATGAATGAATCAAGTAAAGTAGAATAAATGGAGTTGAAATTTTTTTTGTTGGGGGGGGGGTATAAACCATTCCACAAAGGGATCCTTTCCCTCGTATTTCTTTCTCTTTATAAATAAGAAATTTTTTATATTATTTCTATTTATATGCGGTTAGAATTAAGGATTCATAAATCAGAATGATCAATCAAAAAACTCTAAGGATCCCTTGGATCGCATCATATTCTTACATTCTATTGACTCTATTGACAATTTTGAAAAACTGTTGATACTATGCTCATAGTATCATGGCGGTCGGACACATATGCCCCCATCGTCTAGTGGTTCAGGACATCTCTCTTTCAAGGAGGCAGCGGGGATTCGACTTCCCCTGGGGGTAGGGTACTACAAAAGGAAGTTGATCGTGCATTATCAATAAGCCTTAAATTGAAAAAGGAATTTCTTTTTCCTGGGTCGATGCCCGAGGGGTTAATGGGGACGGACTGTAAATTCGTTGGCAATATGTCTACGCTGGTTCAAATCCAGCTCGGCCCAAGAATTCGCTCATAGACCATGAGATGCAAATTTTTGTCTTTCCGAAACGCGCGATACGTGGGAATAAAAGAATTCCATTTTTTTCTATATACATACCTTGTTTTATTTGCTCCAAAAAATTCCCATCTAGATTCATATCAGTATCTATAAGTCTAAAAAAGAAAGTTTAAGGAAACGAGAAAAGAAATCTTTTTTATTGAAAAATTGCTGATCAATAGAGATTTGGAAATCACTAGTAATGTAATTCGTGTCACTCTCACTAAAACTAAAAAGAAAGTCCATAGTCATGTAGATATCACTTTATCACTCGTGTCTCTATTACAACACAAAAAAATGGATTTGAATTAAATCCTAAAAATCTTGATGCGGTATACCTTATTTCCCTGGGATTGTAGTTCAATTGGTCAGAGCACCGCCCTGTCAAGGCGGAAGTTGCGGGTTCGAGCCCCGTCAGTCCCGACGGATCCAATAAACACATCGACTCACCTCTTCATTTTATGGCAAAATAAGCATAATGAAATGAATAGAATTTCGGTCCTTCTCAATATATATTTTTTATTTTTTCGTTATTTCTCATCAAACACAAATATTAAAATTTTCATTACTTCAACTAGTCCCTATTGGTGGGAGAGAGGTATAATTGGATTAGTCCAATTATTAGGAACATCATATTCAGGATTCCAAGGGATAACGTACTGGGTCTGGTCTTTCAATTTATTGCCTCTATATAATGGAATAGAGTACCATATGTTTCTCGGGAGCACATACACAATTAGAATTCATTATTAGAATTCATTTCTTGTACACTCCAAAATAAGATTTGAGTTACCCCGAAAAAGACGTTTCAGATTAAAACTCTCTCCCTTTCTAGTTCTGATTTAAGGAAGACGGTAGGTTGTAGAAAGAATGTAAAAGAATAATAAAGAAAAAGATTTCTTGATTCGATTCCGAATTCCATTTTCTATTGAGTATGGATAAAGGATCTTCCTATGTTATACTATTTAATTCGCGACGGCGAAGTGATTTGATAGCCCAGATATTGTTAGTCATAATATTGATGCGATTCAATATCATCGAGATGGAATTCATCCCATTGAATTTACAGGCGAAATTTTTATTATCTCTATGGGATTAAATCCCGAGTTATTGCGAAGTAAAAACCACGGAGATTATGGAAGTAAATATTCTCGCATTTATTGCTACTGCACTCTTCATTCTAGTTCCTACTGCTTTTTTACTTATCATATATGTAAAAACGGTCAGCCAAAACGATTAATATGAATGAAACTTTACTTCTTATGTCTTTATCAATCTTAATTATTTACGAAATAAATAAAGGGTTCCAATTTCGTTTCTTAAATCTTCAATGAAATACGTAGGCTAGAATCAACAGTATTCTATGAGATTTTTTAATATGGTAGAAAGAAATAGAAAAATCTTTCTACCATATTCTCTATGAGATTCGCGGTTTTGTAATGTATAAAGTTATACTGTATAAAGATACAGGCTTAATATAGAGTAGAGCAATCTTCATATCTATAGAATTCTATCTATAGAATCTACATAGGGCCCCAGTTCTATTTCTTTGCTACATTTAGATTTATTTTATGGATTTGTATTGATTCCGATCACTACGAAAAAAGAAAAACGGGGGGTAACTCTTACTTTTACGGCTTGAATTCCGAGATTCCAGTAATCTTTTTTTAGCATTCCAAAAAAGTATTTGATTGAAGCGTTAATAGAAAGGCGTATGGGAACTTCTTCAATAAAGAAAGCGGCGAGTACACAATATGTGACTCGCCGGGGGCAAGATTTTCTTATGCGTAGTATCTTGTTGAAGAACCACTATGTAGATGGTCTTTACCCTAGAAAGTCCGCATCCCTCTAATATTAATAAGAGGACGCCTTTTCTCTTTAAATAGGCAAGCAAATAACAAATAAAATAAGAAGAAGTGGTCTGTTGTTCCTCATTGTCCCTATATAAGAAGTCTGATAAGAAAGTCTGATAGATAAGAGCCCTTCGGCGAAATAGAGAATTTAGGAAAATGAAAATTTCTTACCATACGTATCCCTTTCCGAAATACAAACATGGGAATCATTGAAATATCTGTTTGATTGACATTATTATTATTTTCTTATAATGAAAGTTCAAACAAAACCCTTTGTAGAATCATCTATAAACGGATTTATAAAGCTTGATTCCTTAACCGCAATTACATTCCATTACATTAATAGTACTTCTAAAGTCCACTTCTCCCCCATACGACGAGTGAAAGGGAAAATGTAAAGACTACCATTAAAGCAGCCCAAGCGAGACTTACTATATCCATGTGAATTATGTCCCCTATCTCTATGAATCTGAAGGAATTAATTATTCCATTCTTGTTCACTAATAATAGTGAAATCCAGGGTGCATAGTCAAAAGGGGATTCTTACCCCCAATTCGTTATTTAATGAACCAATTCAATAAATGCACTGATAAGAAATTTATAATAAAAATTTTCTTATCATTCTGATTTCTAGTAAAATTGGGAAAGATTAAGTACAAGCAAAATAGGCAACGACCCCCATGGACAGGGGAGTCTTACTAATATAGCATGAACTAACAGTTAGACTCCCCCTTGGTTATCCAATCTAATTCAAGGCCCAATCAAGAAATATTCCATTACAAATAAAAATTCCATTACACATTACATTAGTAGTGGAAGGGCTATCAAGACTTCTCGACTCCCTTCATAGTACGAAATTTTTTTTTGAATCCTAGACACAAAAAGTTACAGATCTTTCGAGAATCTTGATATGCTTCGACTCAAGTGCATATCAACAGTCCCCTCCTCCCCCTCTGCTGGGGAATATTTCGGTGAGTTATATAAAAAAACCAAGATAAAAAAACCAAGGGATTTCAGGTCTTTTGTTGACTAGGCGACACCCAGATTTGAACTGGGGAAAAAAGGATTTGCAGTCCTCCGCCTTACCGCTCGGCCATGT